GTTGATAAAAGTAAATTTGTATTGACTCCTCTTGGAGTTCCTTTTCCCCATAGAGATATGGAATAGAACGAACCATTTTTCGTGCTACTGTAATTTTTAAAATGAACGCGGAAATACCCATCAAAGGTAAGTAAATATACCCGAAACATATAAAATGCGGTTAATCCTGCTGTGAAATAAGCTATTACTGCGAAAATTGGTGAATACAACCAACTATCATTAAGAATGTCATCTTTGGACCAAAAACAAGCAAGAGGTGGAATACCACAAAGAGAAAGTGTACCCAATAAAAAAGTAGTTCTTGTAATTGGAACATATCTTGTTAAACCACCCATAAGAACCATATTCTGACTTTTATCTGGTGAATATCCAACAATAGGTTCCATTGAATGAATAATAGATCCAGATCCCAAAAACAATAAAGCTTTTGAATAGGCATGAGTGATCAAATGGAATAAAGCAGCTCGATAAGAACCTATACCTAGAGCTAACATAATATAACCCAATTGAGACATTGTAGAATAGGCTAAGCTTTTTTTAATGTCTCTTTGAGCAAGGGCTAAAGTAGCCCCTAATAATAGTGTTATTACACCTATTAAAGAAATGAAATTCATTATATAAGGTATGACTATGAAAAGAGGAAGAAGCCGAGCTACAAGAAAAATTCCTGCTGCTACCATAGTAGCAGCGTGTATAAGAGCCGAAATAGGAGTGGGTCCTTCCATAGCATCAGGTAACCATACGTGAAGGGGGAATTGTGCGGATTTAGCAACTGCACCGACGAATAATAAAGAAGCACACAAGGTAGCAAATAAAGAATTGACCCCATTATTCTGGATTAAATTATTAGTTATTTCGAGCAAATACCGAAATTCTAAACTACCTGTTATCCAATAAAAACCTAAGATTCCTAACAATAAACCAAAATCCCCTACACGATTAGTTACAAAAGCTTTTTGACAAGCACTTGCTGCAATTGGTCGTGTGAACCAAAACCCTATTAATAAATAAGAACACATTCCCACAAGTTCCCAAAAAATATAAATTTGTATCAAATTTGAACTAGTAACTAATCCCAGCATAGAAGTATTAAAAAAACTCATATAAGCAAAAAATCTCAAATATCCTTGATCGTGATACATATACTTGTCACTATAAATAAGAACCATGATTCCAACAGTAGTAATTAGTATTGACATAATAGAAGTAAGTGGATCGATCAAGTATCCAAACTCTAAGGAAAAATCATTATTGATGGTCCAAGACCATAGATATTGATAGATAAAACTTCCATTTATTTGTTGAATAGACAGATTGACTGAAAACACCATAGCTATACTTAAGAGTAAAACACTAGGAAAAGCCCACATGCGACGAATATTTTTTGTTGCTGTCGGAATAAGTAGAAGTCCAAATCCTATTGACATAGTAACTGGAAGTGGAAGAAAAGGTATTATCCACGCATATTGATATGTATGTTCCATAAGAAAAGAAACTCTTTTTTCTTATAATTACAAATTGTTCTCGATTCACCAATTCTTATCTTTTTTATCCTTTTAGAAAGGAACAATAATAAAAGAAAAAAAAAACTTATGTTTATCAGAAATCTTATGATACTCCTTACTTTGAATTATGTACATAGCACTCTGGACTTAATCAATTTTCATTTTCCCTTATTTTCTTCCATTTTTTTTCCCTCATGTCATTTATATATGTGATGTGTGATGTGCGCGCATACGTATATGTGATATATATATCACATATACATGTATATATAAATATATTTGTATTATATATATTTGTATGTTTATTATATATTTATATGTTAAAGTAAAAAAACAATGTATATTAAAAAGAGTATATTTTTAAAATTATCCACATACACGAAATAAGTATAGATAATAACTAAAAAGAACGATCTATTTTGAAGAATACATGTCTTTCACATACAACGATAAAAGGAGGAACCCCCCTTTTTTGA